TTATAATATAGATTAATATAGATAAACGGGTCAAAAGTCGTCTTTCTTGAAAGATGGAAGAAAAAGACCTTTCGTTAGAAGTTCGAAAGAGTCTGCTATGAAAAAAGAAAGAGGGTTGAAATCTACACATTGATTCTTTTTCTCAATTTTTGGTGAACCGTATGCATCAAAAGGTGCATGTACGGCTCCTAAGGGATAAAATTTTATCCTAATCAACCGACTTTATCGAGAAAGACTACTTTTTTTAGGCCAAGGGATTGATAGTGAGGTATCGAATCAACTTATTGGCCTTATGGTATATCTCAGTATAGAGGATGATACCAAAGATTTGTATTTGTTTATAAATTCTCCGGGTGGATGGGTAATACCCGGAATTGCTATTTATGATACTATGCAATTTGTGCAACCAGATGTACAGACAGTATGCATGGGATTAGCCGCTTCAATGGGATCTTTTATTCTGGCAGGAGGAGAAATTACCAAACGTCTAGCATTCCCTCACGCTTGGCGCCAATGAGTCTTTTATTTGAGAAAAAAAAAAGAAGACTATGCCTTCGCCATATGAATATTAAGTAATAATAGCATGGCACTTCGAATTCGATATGCGAAATTTTTTTGTTTTTTTTTTTCAAAACCATTCGATTATGTATCGAAAGAGTAGTATGAGAAAACGGGTATTTCCGATTTTATCTGATCTATCAGGAGCCTATTTCAGCGTCACAAACTTTTTTGTTTTCACACCGGAAAGCTTTTAACAATATTTATGTTATGAAAGGAAAATAAAAAAAAACAAGATTTTTTTTATAATTTATTTGAATTTGAAAAAAAAAAAAGAAACTTTGGGATTGCTGAATAACAGACGAAATAATAAAGCAACGGAACCATCATAGTATTTTTTAACTACTCCAAAACAAAAAAAGGAAGGGTGGTTATTGGATCATTTACCGATCTAGGTCTGATAGACCCTCTATATTTTCTATTTCTTCGATGGAAGGTAAAAATAAATTCCATAGTAGAGCCGTATGCAATACGCAAAAGATGCCTGTACGGTTGTTCAATTCTATCTTTGTTTTTTATTATTTTTTATCTCTCTCGCCTTATCGTGCGAGATAGAGGAACCATTTATTATGTTATATCATCAGGGTAATGATCCATCAACCCGCTAGTTCTTTTTATGAGGCACAAACGGTAGAATTTATCCTGGAAGCGGAAGAACTACTGAAAGTACGCGAAATTATCGCAAGAGTTTATGGACAAAGAACGGGCAAACCTTTATGGGTTGTATCCGAAGACATGGAAAGGGATGTTTTTATGTCAGCAGCAGAAGCCCAAGCTCATGGAATTGTTGATCTTGTAGCGGTTGAATAAAAAATTAGCAGGGATTCCGCGCAAATACACAATTTGAGATTTTATCTTCTTACCGGATTTAATATAATATCTCTATTAATTAATCTATTAATATAGAATATAAGGAATTCATAATCATCGGGTTAGGATTGATCTAAACCAGCTCATTATGTATACGATTCAACATGCCAACTATTAAACAACTTATTAGAAACACAAGACAGCCAATCAAAAATGTCACGAAATCCCCCGCTCTTCGGGGATGCCCTCAGCGCCGAGGAACATGTACTAGGGTGTATGTGCGACTCGTTCCGATCATGGACTAAGACAAAAGAAAGGAAACAAATTATTCCAATATCAGTGATCGGTTAGGATAGAATGGAAGAACTCCATTCACTATCTTAAAAAAAAAATCTATTAATAATATATATCCTTCTATTGTGTATCAAATTTATGGTTTCCGTTGGTGCAAATCCAATCACCTCAATTTGCAATTTCAGATGAGAAAGACTTCCCCATTGGTAGCAAATGGTTATCCATTAAGCAGGGGAAATCCTATTTAAAAAGTGGAAAGATTATGCACTTATTCTTTCTTGCAAGAACGGACTAACAGGGTCAGCTACCCAGCTAATCTTCATACTTAAATACCGTTACTGTATAGTTAGATTTCGTTGTGAAAGACCTATTACTAGATATTTCATGGGTAGAGCCAAAGAGTGTGAACTGTACAAGTTAACAATAGCATTGATTAAATGAGGGAAGGGGCTCCGGTGTATAGAGAGGACCTCGCCGTTTAAGAAGTAACCATAGAAACGATGGAATCCACTATTTCTTTATCCATTTCTATTTAATTGAATATGTTTTTTTGATACCTAGTATCAATACAATTTATTATTTCGAGGTTAAATGCTTAGAAATAAAAAAAAAATCGTGGTTGGGAAGGTTATAGTAGCAAAAGCCATTGGAATCTTTTATTTTATACATTGGAAGAATCCGTTTTTATTATTACTAGTAAAGGGAAAAGAATAACTGAAAGAAAAGAAATCAAATAGTTATTCATCAAAGAATTAATTATTCATCAAAGTTTCATTTATTCAATGACCAGAATTAAACGAGGATATATAGCTCGGAAACGTAGGACAAAAATTCGTTTATTTACATCAAGCTTTCGAGGGGCTCATTCAAGACTTACTCGGACTATTACTCAACAGAAAATAAAAGCTTTGGTTTCGGCTCATCGGGATAGAGATAGGAAAAAAAGAGATTTTCGTCGTTTGTGGATCAGTCGAATAAATGCAGTAATTCGTGAGAATAAGAAAAAGGTATACTATAGTTATAGTAGATTAATGTATAATCTGTACAAGAGGCAGTTGCTTCTTAATCGTAAAATACTTGCACAAATAGCTATATTAAATAGGAATTGTCTTTATATGATTTCCAATGAGATCCTAAAATAAAAATTCCCCGGAGACTGAACTCCGGGAAGGTAGAGTATAGATTTGGATGATAAAATATAATCATATGATAAAGTCGTCAAAATGAGCAACCACGTTCAATAAAAAAAGATTTATTCTTCTTCACCGATTCTTTTTTTTCTTACAACACGATAATCAAAATTGGATTGTCGTAGTTTTCGAACAAAACATCAATCCACATTTGATTTGAGTTTAGATTGGAATTTGAATTCAATTGAAGAGTAACCCTATTTTTTTTTTGTTTTAAGACCAGTAGTTCTAGCGGCCGACTCGCTTTTTTCAAATTGTTTTTCATTATTAAGAAAAGGTAACGAAGATAAAATACGAGCTTGTTTTATAGCAATCGTAATTAATCGTTGTTGTTTTAAGGTCAATCTATTCACCCGTCTAGATAATATTTTTCCTTGTTCACTAATAAATCGACTAATTAAACTCATGTTTTTATAATCAATTCGATCCCCCGATTGGATCGGGGGCAAACGCCTACGAAAAGATCGCTTGGATTTAAGAAAGAGTCGCTTAGATTTATCCATGATTTGTTTATTCCTTATCCCGAAAATCCTATTTCTTACAAAATAGGATTTGTTTCTATTATTCTTTTTAATTATATATATAAATTAAAAAATTATAATTATTTAATTATATATTTTTAATATTTTTATTATTAATATTTTTATTATATATTAAATTATATGTTATATTAAATTATATGTTATTTATAATTTTATATGTTATATATATTATTTATATGTTATATATATTATATAATTTATAACAAAAAAATAAAAAAATATATCATTTTTCATGTTCCTTGGAGGGGTGCCACACAAGCGATCGATTTTATCTATTTCTTTATCTCCCCGTGAATCGTATGTTTGCAACAACAGGGACAGAATTTTCTCAATTCCAATCGACTAGGCGTATTGTGTCGATTCTTTTGAGTAATATATCTGGAAATACCCGTTGATTTCTTATTAACACTGTTTCGAACACAACTGGTACATTCCAAAATAACCGTTACTCGGATATCTTTACCCTTGGCCATGAACCTCCTTTGGGTTTTTGATTCACTTAACTCTTCTATTTTACGATTCGAAGCGAAGAAGAAGAAAGGAACGAAAAATAAATAGAAGTTGCTAACTCGAAATCAAATTATGAAGGATTTCGTTCCAATCAATATAGTATAGTAATAATTAAGTAATACAAAGATTTCTAACTATATTTAGAATCACAGTACAGTATTTCAGTTTTCATTTAAGTATCCTGTATGATATTGTTGCCCCGCCTAGCCATTCCATTTCAATTTCTGGTCTCACTCTATTATTTAATAGAAATGGAATTGATTATTAATTGAATTTGTAATTTTTTATTAATTAAATTCAATTGAAGCCTGGACCGAATTCCGAGTTTCACTGAGGCCGAATCCGGCTTTATTCTTTCTCTTTTCTAACTTATTCTAATTCTAAAAAAAAAAAAAGAAAGAAGGAGGGGGGATTAATCACAAATATTTGATTGTATCTCGAATCTTCTTCACCCCTTCCCGTGTCAATAACTAGAATGAAAAAAAGGGGAATATCAATGCATCCGGGAATAAACGATTGATCTCTATCAATAGACCTGCTAAAACCCCGAACCATAGAGTACTTACCACTGGTGCCACGGAGAGATATGTTTTTAGATCTCGCATTTAAAATCCTCCTTCTTTTTTCTTAATTCTTATTCTTTATTGTAATTTGTAATACATAATTACATATTATGATCAGATGGTTATTTAGTTAATAACCACTTGTATTTGTACGCAGAATTCCTAATTCAAATTGAAATGTACAACAATTCATTAGATATTTTTTTAACAAAAAAAAAGAGGTCCATTTATGCTCTGCCCGAGCATTCCCTAAAAATATTAATTTTTTTAGGGGGATTTCATATGTATATAAGTCTTTTATTATTTTAATTAATATTATATTATTTTAATTAATATTATATGTTATTAATATTATATGTTATATAATTAATATTATATGTTATACGATATGAAACTAAAAAGAAAAAAATGGCAGGATAATTTATATATATCAACGGAGAAAATAAAGATGTGGAAAACAAGACAAAGATTCTTTACAATGACACTGTAAACCAATTGAAAGGGATGTAGCGCAGCTTGGTAGCGCGTTTGTT